AATAAAGTGCCTGATAAAAGGGTTGTTTTGATAGAGCAAATTATGTATATTTACCTTTATTACATTTAGCAGAATTAAACTGCTCCTGGAAATATCAAAAACTTCCGTACCTCTTATACTAAAATGTAAATAGGTAAGCTAAATAAGCTATTGGGTTCATACCCCACTTATAAAGGTTGACCCTTTCCTATTTAATATGATTTTTAAACAAAATGTTATTTGGCTCGTCCCTTGCCCTGGGGACTATAGTCGCAGCATCCTCATATTCTTGAGTTGGTATATGAATGGGTTTAGAAATTAATCTTCTTTCTTTTATTCCATTAATCAGAACCTCAAAAAATATGTATTCATCTGAATCAGCCCTTAAATATTTTATTTCCCAGGCCCTAGCATCCACAATTCTCCTTATATCAATTATTATTTTCTCATCACAAGCTTTAACTTTAATAGAAAGAAGAATACAATCCGAATTAATATTTGACACTTCACTTCTTCTGAAAATGGGGGCTGCCCCCCTCCATTTTTGGTTTCCAGAAGTAATAGAAGGATTAAATTGATTAAATAGGATAATTCTCCTAACCTGGCAAAAAATTGCCCCTATAATACTCCTTTCCTATTCAAGAAAGCCTTTAATCTTACTTACAACAGTAGTTATTTCATGTATACTCGTTAGAGGAATTATAGGACAAAACCATTTAAGACTCCGAAAAATTATAGCCTACTCATCTATCAATCATATTGGTTGAATAATTGCAGCAACCCTTTTTTTTGAAATTATTTGAATAATTTATTTCGTAATTTATTCAATTATTACTTTAAACATCATTATCATGTTCAAAAAATTAAATCTTTTTTTTATAAAACAACTTATACTATCAATAAATTATCAACCTATACTAAAAATTTTCTTTATTTTAAACTTTTTATCCTTAGGAGGACTGCCCCCCTTCCTTGGATTTTTCCCTAAATGATTAACTATCCAAGTCATAATTAATGAAAATTTTATTTCTTTAGCCTTAATTATGATTGTAGCAACACTAGCTACTCTATACTTCTATATACAAATAACTTTTAGAACTCTCACCCTCTCAATAAATTCTCTTATTCAAATTGAAAACGTCTACTCCCACAAATTTTTCATTATAGCAACTAATCTTGTAACGCTAGCAAGATTAATTTTATCAACCTTGATTTTTAACCTTATATAATCAAGGATTTAGGTTAAAATAAACCTGTGACCTTCAAAGTCACAAATAAGACTAAGTTTTAAGCCTTAGGAAATAATCCACCACCAAACTTGCAATTTGGTATCATTTTTGACTACAAAGCTGATAAAAGAATTTAATTCATGAATAAGTTTACAGCTTACCGCCTATCTTCAGCCATTTTATCGAATAAATGGCTATTCTCAACAAATCACAAAGACATTGGAACACTTTACTTTCTTTTAGGAAGATGATCTGGGATAGTCGGAACTTCTTTAAGAATTTTAATCCGTGCAGAATTAGGAAATCCTGGATCCCTTATTGGAGATGATCAAATTTATAATGTAATTGTCACTGCCCATGCATTCATTATAATTTTTTTCATAGTTATGCCTATTATAATTGGGGGTTTCGGAAATTGATTGGTTCCCTTAATATTAGGAGCCCCTGATATAGCTTTTCCTCGAATAAATAATATGAGATTTTGACTTCTTCCCCCCTCTCTTACATTCCTGTTGATAAGAAGAATAGTTGAAAGTGGAGCAGGAACGGGGTGAACAGTATACCCACCCCTATCCTCTAATATTGCCCATAGAGGAGCTTCAGTTGATTTAGCTATCTTCAGCCTTCACCTTGCAGGAATTTCCTCCATTCTAGGTGCCGTTAATTTTATCACCACTGTTATTAATATGCGAGCCACAGGAATCACTTTTGATCGTATACCCTTATTTGTATGAGCTGTCGCCCTAACAGCTCTTCTTCTTCTCCTCTCACTTCCGGTTTTAGCTGGAGCAATCACTATACTCTTAACAGATCGAAACATCAATACAACTTTTTTTGACCCTGCAGGAGGGGGTGATCCTATTTTATACCAGCATTTATTCTGATTTTTTGGCCATCCAGAGGTTTATATCTTAATTCTTCCCGGATTTGGAATAATTTCACATATTATTAGGCAGGAAAGAAGAAAAAAGGAAACCTTTGGAACTCTAGGAATAATTTACGCTATAATAGCAATTGGTCTTTTAGGATTTATTGTATGAGCCCATCATATATTCACTGTAGGTATAGATGTTGATACCCGAGCTTATTTTACATCAGCCACTATAATTATTGCTGTCCCAACTGGAATTAAAATTTTTAGGTGACTAGCTACTCTTCATGGAACCCAAATTAATTATTCCCCTTCAATACTCTGAGCACTTGGATTCGTTTTCCTATTTACAGTTGGTGGATTAACTGGAGTAGTTCTTGCAAATTCATCCATTGATATTGTTCTTCATGATACATATTATGTAGTAGCTCATTTTCATTATGTACTCTCCATGGGAGCAGTATTTGCTATCATAGCTGGATTTGTACATTGATTCCCATTATTCACAGGTCTAACCCTTAATAATAAGCTTCTAAAAATTCAATTCCTAGTCATATTTTTAGGAGTAAATATAACTTTTTTTCCTCAACACTTTCTTGGGTTAAGAGGTATACCACGACGATACTCCGATTATCCTGACGCTTACACAACTTGAAATATAATTTCCTCAATTGGATCTTTAATTTCTTTAGTAAGAATTATTCTATTTTTATTTATTCTCTGAGAAGCTTTTACAGCTATACGAAAAAGATTATCACCTCTAAGAATATCATCCTCTATTGAATGATTCCAGCAAATACCACCCTCAGAACATAGATATTCTGAACTCCCTATATTATCAAGCTTCTAATGTGGCAGAATAGTGCGGTGGACTTAAACCCCATAAATAAAGTGCAACTTTCTTTAGAAATTGCAACTTGAAAAATACTTCTTCTTCAGGATAGGGCCTCCCCTTTAATAGAACAATTATCATTCTTCCATGACCATACATTAATAATTCTTCTCATAATTACAGTTCTTGTAGGATATTTAATATCAAGCCTTTTCTTTAACAAATATAACTATCGTTATTTACTTGAAGGACAAACTATTGAAGTAATCTGAACTATTCTTCCCGCTGTAACCCTTATTTTTATTGCTCTCCCCTCTCTTCGTCTTCTTTACTTACTTGATGAAATTAATAATCCTCTCGTTTCTATAAAATCTATTGGTCATCAATGATATTGATCATATGAATATACAGATTTTAAGAATATCGAATTTGACTCTTATATAATTCCTACATCAGAACTAAAAAAATCAAATTTTCGTCTCTTAGATGTTGACAATCGTGCTGTTCTTCCTTATAATTCCCAAATTCGCCTTATAATTACAGCTGCTGATGTTTTACACTCCTGAACAATTCCCGCTTTAAGAGTTAAAATTGATGCAACACCAGGTCGATTAAACCAAATTAGCTTTCTCCTAAACCGAACAGGATTATTCTTTGGTCAATGTTCTGAAATTTGTGGTGCAAATCATAGATTTATACCTATCGTTATTGAAAGAATTTCCCCTCCTTTTTTCATTAAATGAGTTTCAAAAATAAGGGAAACCTCATTAGATAGCTGAAAGTCAGTAATGGTCTCTTAAACCACTTTATAGTAAATTAACGCCTACTTCTAATGAAAGGTTTAGTTAAATCATAACGCTAATTTGTCAAATTATAATTACCCTAAGGTAGCCTTTTATTCCTCAAATAGCCCCTTTAAATTGATTAACTCTTATAATTGTATTCTCAATCATCCTAATTTTTATTAGAATTTTTAATTATTCTGTTTTCAGCCAAATCCCAAAAAATTACTTTCCTAATAAATTATTCTCTACTAAAGCCTGAAAATGATAACTAATCTATTCTCCTCTTTTGATCCATCAACTTCCCTATATTTTCCTATAAATTGATTAAGAACCCTTTTATTTATAATTTTTGTTCCATGTACATTTTGATTAATTCCTACACGATCCTCATCCCTTTGAAAAAAAATTTTAATTACTTTACACAAGGAATTTAAAACCCTTCTTGGTCCTGGAGCCTCGGGAAGAACTTTTATTTTCATTTCCTTATTCTCCTTAATCCTTTACAATAATTTTCTTGGACTTTTCCCTTACATTTTTACCAGAACAAGTCACTTAGCAATAACTCTTACTTTAGCCCTCCCATTGTGATTAAGATTTATAATTTACGGTTGAATTAATAACACAATTCATATACTTGCCCATCTTGTTCCTCAAGGAACTCCTCCTCTCCTTATACCTTTTATAGTTTGTATTGAAACAATTAGAAATATTATTCGCCCAGGAACTTTAGCTGTTCGATTAGCTGCAAATATAATTGCTGGTCATCTTCTTATAACCCTTCTTGGTAACACAGGATCAACAATTCCTCTTTCTCTTATATCATTACTTCTATTTACGCAGATTCTCCTTCTTATTCTTGAATCTGCTGTTGCAATTATTCAATCATATGTATTTGCTGTATTGAGATCTTTATATTCAAGGGAAGTAACCTAATGTCTCACAAAAATCATCCTTTCCATCTTGTAGATGCAAGACCTTGACCAATTTTAGGTGCTCTAGCAGCTATAATCACAATAACAGGAATCATTAAATGATTTCATCTTTATAATAATAATCTTCTTCTTTTAGGATTCTTAATTACAAGTCTAATTATATTCCAATGATGACGAGATATTTCCCGAGAAGGAACATTTCAAGGTCTTCACACATTCGTAGTTACTATGGGATTACGGTGAGGAATAATCCTTTTTATTACGTCAGAAGTATTCTTTTTCATTTCATTCTTCTGAGGATTCTTTCATAGAAGCCTTGCCCCATCAATTGAATTAGGAATAAGGTGACCCCCCAGAGGAATTAATCCATTTAATCCTCTTCAGATTCCTCTTCTTAATACTTTAATTCTTCTTTCCTCAGGACTTACAGTCACTTGAGCTCATCATAGATTAATTGAAAATAATTTCAACCAAGTTACCCAAGGCCTCTCCTTAACTGTAATCTTAGGAATCTACTTTACCCTCCTTCAAGCCTACGAATACGCTGAAGCCCCTTTCACAATTGCGGATGCTGTTTACGGATCCTCATTTTTTATAGCAACTGGATTTCATGGAATTCATGTTATTATCGGAACAACTTTTTTAGCTGTTAGACTTTATCGACATTTAAATAATCACTTCTCATCAATTCATCATTTTGGATTTGAAGCTGCAGCTTGATATTGACATTTCGTTGATGTTGTATGACTATTTTTATATATTTCTATTTACTGATGAGGTAGATATTTGTATAATATAAAATAATATATTTGACTTCCAATCAAATCATCTAGAAATAGTACAAATTATTTTTTTTATAATTTTTAGAGCTTCCTTAATTACTATCATTGCATCTATTATGATAATAATCTCCTCAATCCTCTCAAAAAAATCCTTTATTGATCGGGAAAAAAGCTCCCCCTTCGAATGTGGTTTTGATCCAAAAAGTTCCCCCCGTCTACCTTTTAGGCTTCAATTCTTCTTAATTGCTGTAATTTTCCTTATTTTTGATGTAGAAATTACCCTCCTTGTTCCATTAATTTCAATCCTAAAAATTTCCAAAATTTTCTGATTTTGAGGAATTTCCTCATTCTTTATATTAATTCTTCTCGTTGGCCTTTATCATGAATGAAATCAGGGAGCATTAGAATGATCTACTTGGGATAATAGTTAACCATAACATTTAATTTGCACTTAAAAAGTATTGATCATCAATTTATCTTAAATAAGAAACAAATTTTTGTATTTAGTTTCGACCTAAAACTTTGATGGAAACATCCTTATTTTTAATTGAAACCAAAATAGAGGTATATCACTGTTAATGATAAAAATGAATTCTTTTCCAGTTAAAGAAGTAGAATATCCAGAATTGAACTTCTAATTCAATTTACTAGTGGTGTAAATCCATTAATACTTCTGTTTATATAGTTTAAAGAAAACATTACACTTTCATTGTAAAATTAGACCATTCTTGTAAATACTTAAAGATTTAAAATCACCGGGATATCTTCAATATCCTACTCTCATATTAAGCTACTTAAGTAAAAAACTATAAAAATTAAAAATATAATTCATATAACCGTTAAAGATAAAAAAATCTTCAAATTATTACTATGAAAAATATGAAAAAATTTTGATCAGACAGACAAAGAATAATAAAAATTCTGCCTACCTAAATATTCAGATCATCCCTGATCAACTACTTCATAAATTGCATTTCCCCTCTGTAAAGGATAAAAATTAACCCCAAAAGTTGAAATATAAGGAGTATTTCATATAGATCCAAAAAATACCGAACTTCAAAAAAATTTTAAAGATTTAGATTTATACCCTAAAACTAATTGAGCTAATTCATACCCGACTCATCCCCCCACTATAGTCACAATTAAAGTTATAGCCTTTATATAAAAAGATAAGCAAATAAAATAAGGAGTAGACAAAATTATTCACCTTAAACTTCTACCCATAAAAATTACAAAAAAAATAATTCCTGCTATTCCCTTCAACATCACTAACCCTAAATCCCCAATTTCATGAAAAGAAAAATAATTAAAACCTCCCCTTAATACATAATAAATTAAACGAAAAGTATAAGCCACTGTTAAACCTGTTGACACATAATAAATTAAATATACATACAAACCTAAATTTCCCATAGAAATAGATTCCAAAATTAAATCCTTAGAATAAAACCCCGATAAAAAAGGTAATCCGCATAAAGATATATTACAAATAACAAAAAATACACAAGTAAGAGGTATTTGATTAATTATTCCCCCCATAAATCGGATATCTTGACAATTTCTCAAATTATGAATTATAGCCCCAGCACACATAAATAGTAAAGCCTTGAACAAAGCATGAGTTAAAAGATGGTAAAAAGCTAAAACGTACCCCCCTATAGCTAAAATTCTTATTATTAAACCTAACTGACTCAAAGTTGATAAAGCAATAATCTTCTTTAGATCAAATTCATACCTAGCCCCTAAACCAGCCATAAATATAGTTAACCTTGCAACAAACAGTAAAAAAATCTTTACATTTTCACCTATACAAAAATTAAAACGAATTAATAAATAAACCCCAGCTGTTACAAGAGTCGAAGAATGAACTAAAGATGAAACAGGAGTTGGGGCAGCTATTGCTGCCGGCAGCCATGAAGAAAAGGGAATTTGTGCTCTTTTTGTTATTCCAGCTAATAATATCAAAAATATAATTACATCTATTTCAAACCTATTAAATATAAAATCTAAAAAAAATAAATAATTTCATCTACCAAAATTTAATATTCAAGCAATCCTTATTAAAAAGGCCACATCCCCGAGTCGATTCGTAAGAGCTGTTAGCATTCCAGCATTAAATGATTTAACATTTTGGTAATAAATTACTAAACAGTAGGAAACCAACCCTAAACCATCCCAACCTAGTAAAATTCTAATTAAATTTGGCCTAAAAATCAATAACAATATTGAAGCTACAAACATTACTACTAATATAATAAACCGATTAATCATCAAATCTCCTCCTATATATTCATACCTATAAAAAATAACTATTGAAGAAATAAATAAGACAAATCCAGCAAATAAAAGAGATATTCAATCTAAAAGAATAGATATTACAATTCTATTTGAGTTAACTCTTACTATTTCAATTTCCAAAACAACTCTATAATCTAGACTTAGAAAATCCAAACTTATAAAAAAACACAATATTCTAAGAACAAAAAAACTAACAAAATAAATTATACATACTGATATTATTTGATGTATTCACACATCTTTGATTCCACAAATCAATATTTTCCTTAAACTAATCAAATAATTTCATAAAACTAAAAATTCCCCCTTTAAAATTATAATATTAAGGGGAAATCAATGCAAAAACATCAATAAATATTCACGGACACCCCCTATTCTAAAAGAATACAAACTTCTAAATAATTTACCATGTTGACTATAAGCATATAAAAATAATCTATATGCAGCTCTAAAAAAAGAAATTAAAGATAAAAAAATCATACATAAAAATCTTCAAGAAATTAATCTATTAATTAATATAATCTCACCTAATAAATTAAGAGATGGGGGAGCAGCTATATTTGATGATCTCAATAAAAACCATCATAAAGATATCCTAGGTATTAAATTAATTAATCCCTTATTAAGATATAATCTTCGCCTTCCTAAACGTTCGTAAGAAATATTGGCTAAACAAAATAAGCCTGAAGAACATAGACCATGAGCTACTATTATTACCAATGAGCCTCTTAAACCTCAATAATTTAAAGTCATAATACCTCCAAGAACAATACCTATATGAGCCACAGAAGAATAAGCAATTAAAGATTTCACATCCCCTTGCCGTAAGCAAATCAATGAAACAAAAAATCCTCCTACTAATCCAATAATTACAAAAACCAGATTTACTTTAATGGCTAATGGAATTATTATTTGTATTAAACGTATTAATCCATAACCTCCTAACTTTAGTATAACTCCTGCTAAAATTATTGATCCCGAAACAGGAGCCTCTACATGGGCCTTTGGAAGTCAAAGATGAACAAAATACATAGGTATTTTTACTAAAAACACAACACTCATACATAAATAGAATATTAAAAATTCTACCCTTTTAAAAAAGAAAAAAAAGTCCAAAGACCCATAAAAACTATAGTAATAAAAAATTCTAATTATTATAGGCAAAGAAGCAACTAACGTATAAAATAGTAAGTAAACTCCAGCTTGAATTCGTTCCGGTTGATACCCCCAACCAACAATCAAAACTAAAATTGGAATCAATCTAAATTCAAAAAATAAATAAAACACAAATAAATTTAAAGAAGCAAAAGTACAAAATAATGAAATTAATAATACTAATAAAGTAAATAAATACAATCTAGTAAAATAATTACTCTTCAAAATTCCCTCTCTTGCTATAACTATTAAAGAACAAATTCAAAACCTAAGAAGAATCATAATATAAGAAAGCAAATCCACACCTATAAAATACCTAATATTACAGTATAAACCCCCTAAACTAATCTCAGTCAAAAACAAAAAAATTAACCCTATATATAAACACTGATTAAACCAAAATCCTTTCTTTACAAATCTTAATGGTACTATAAATAATAAAGAAAGCAAAAACTTTATCATAATAAATTAAAAGAAATTATATAATTATTTCCATAAGAACGTATAAGTAAAACCAACAAAGATAATCCCAACACCCCCTCACAAACTCTTATAGTCAAAAAAATCATAAGAAAAAAAAATTCCCAATTATATAGACACAAATATAAATATAATATCAAAAATAATCTCACTACCACAAATTCCAACCTTAAAAGCATTAATAACAAATGCTTTCGATTCAAACAAAAAGATAATAAACCTATTAAATATATAAAAGAAGACATTCCTACTAAAATTGACATTAGTTTTAATAATTTAAATAAAATGTTGGTCTTGTAAACCAAAAATAAGTCCACCTTTTAAAACTTCAGGAAAGATCTTCTCTTCATCGTTAATCTCCAAAATTAATATTTTTAATAAACTACTTCCTGAACAAATGATAATAATTTTTATTGCTTCAATTACGCCTGCAATTCTTATTCCTTTTGTAAATCATCCCCTTTCCTTGGGTCTCCTCCTTCTTATTCAATCAACCCTTATTGCTTTAATTTCAGGGTGAATAAATTTAACCTTCTGATATTCCTATATTCTTCTTCTTATTATAATTGGGGGAATACTTGTACTTTTTATATATATGACAAGAGTGGCCTCTAATGAAAAATTTAAATTCTCCCCCCCCATTATAATTTTCCTTTCTTCTTTCATTATAATTAGAATCCCAACATCCTTTTTTCTTGATCAATGATTCATTAATTCAAAAATTTTAATCTCAGAAAACATTAAATTAACTTATTCCCTTTCATCCCTAAATAAATTCTTAAATTTTCCTGCTATCTCAATTTCTATTTTATTAATTATTTATCTTCTTATTACTCTCATTGTAGCAATCAAAATTTCAAAATTTAAACAAGGACCGCTTCGAAATTATAACTAATGAAAACACCCTTCCGAAAAATATCCCCTATAACCCAAATTATTAATAATTCATTAATTGATCTTCCATCACCCTCCAATATTTCTGCTTGATGAAACTTTGGATCCCTTTTAGGATTATGTTTAGGAATTCAAATTATCACTGGCATCTTCTTAGCCATGCATTTCACTGCTAGAATCGATTCAGCTTTCAATAGAGTTATTCATATTTCACGTGATGTAAACTACGGTTGATTAATTCGTGCAACACACGCAAATGGAGCATCCTTCTTCTTCATCTGTCTCTACCTTCATGTAGGTCGAGGTTTATATTATAGATCTTATAATCTTGAATTAACGTGAACAGTCGGTGTAATTATTTTATTCTGTGTAATAGCCGCAGCCTTTCTAGGATACGTTCTCCCATGAGGGCAAATATCATTTTGGGGAGCTACAGTTATTACTAACCTACTATCAGCTATTCCTTATATTGGATCATTAGTTGTTCAATGATTATGAGGGGGATTTGCCGTTGATAATGCCACCCTTACTCGATTCTTTGCTCTTCACTTCCTTCTTCCATTTATTGTCGCAGCCTTAGTTATAATCCACCTCCTTTTTCTTCATCAAACTGGATCAAATAACCCCTTAGGAACTAATAGAAATATTGATAAAATTCCATTTCACCCTTATTTTTCCTACAAAGATATTTTTGGATATATTTTAATAACTTTCGCTTTAATAACCCTTGTACTCGTTAGCCCTAACTTACTTGGGGATCCAGAAAATTTTATTCCCGCCAATCCCCTTGTTACCCCTGTCCACATTCAGCCTGAATGATACTTCTTATTTGCATACGCAATTCTTCGTTCAATTCCTAATAAGCTTGGGGGAGTAATCGCACTAGTAATATCCATTCTAATTTTATTGATTGTCCCATTTATAAATAATAAAAAAATACTAAGAACACAATTCTATCCAATTAATAAAATTCTTTTTTGATCATTTCTCTCCATTGTAATTCTTCTCACTTGAATTGGAGCACGACCTGTTGAAGATCCCTATATTTCTGTAGGACAGATCCTCACGATTCTCTACTTTTCATATTTCTTAATTAATCCAATCACCCACACTTTGTGGGATAAGACAATTTTCAAGAATTAGTTAATGAACTTGTATAAGTGTATATTTTGAAAATATAAAAAAGAGTAAATCCTCTATTAACTTAATCAGCAATTTAAATCAAAATCTCTTCTAAATTATTTATTTTGTACTACTAAATTTCATTCACTATTATCCCCTTAAGAAAGATTTGACTTAATTTTATTTTTAAGGAACTACTAAATTTCATTCACTAAAATTTCCTTTGAAAAAGATTTTTATCTAGAAACTTTTATTTTTAAAACTTACTAAATTTTATTCACTGCTAACTTCTAAGAACAAAAACCCTAAATTATTTTAAAAAACCACCAAATTTTATCAAAAATTGAACTTAAGCCTTTTTTAAGCTACTAAATTTCATTCACTAATATTTCCTATAAAGAAAAGATCAACTAATTATTTTCTGTTTTTTAAAGACTACTAAATTTCATTCACTAATATTTCCTTTAATGAAAAGATCAACTAATTATTTTTTATTTTTAAAAGACTACTAAATTTCATTCACTAATATATCCTGAAAGAAAAAGTTACTATTTTTATTTTAGAAACTACTAAATTTCATTCACTAACACTTCCTAAAACAAAACTAAATTTAACACTAAATAATCCCAACAAATAAAAAAATCTTAATCCCAAGAAAAAACAAAAAATAGTTTAAAGTTAAAGGCAAATACCTTTTTCAAGCCAAATATATTAATTTATCATAACGAAAGCGAGGAAGAGTTCCTCGAACCCAGACTCATAAAAATGATATAAACCCTAAAATAAAAAAAATTATTACCCTAAAAATCTTAGCCCCCAAAAATAATAAACAACACATTATTCTTATAAATAAAATACTTGAATACTCAGCTAAAAAAATTAAAGCAAAACCTCCCCCTCTATATTCTACGTTAAATCCTGAAACCAATTCAGATTCCCCTTCCGCAAAATCAAACGGAGTACGATTTGTCTCTGCCAATCTTGAAACAAATCAAACTATACAAAGAGGTAAACTAATGATAATAAACCATACCACTCTCTGATAAATTTTTAAATCTAACAAATTTAACCTTATAATTAAAATTAAAAAAGATAAAAGTGTTAGAGCTAACCTTACCTCGTAAGAAATAGTTTGAGCAACTGCCCGTATACTCCCCAATATAGAATAATTAGAATTAGAAGATCATCCTGCTAACATAACTGTATAAACTCTTAACCTAGCACAACATAAAAAATACAAAATTCCTAAACTAAAACTTAAAAATCCCCTAAAAAATGGGATACAAAGCCAAACTAATAGAGAAAGAGTCAAATTAAAAATAGGAGATAAATAATATAATCCATAATTTGATATAAAAGGATAAGTTTGCTCCTTAGTAAAAAGCTTAATAGCATCTCTAAAAGGCTGGGGGATCCCTAGAAACCCAACCTTATTAGGTCCCTTACGCAATTGAATATATCTTAAAACCTTACGTTCTAATAATGTCAGAAATGCAACACCCACGAGAACACAAATAATTAAAATAAGTATTCCATAAAATAAAAAAATCAAATCAAACAAATATATTATTGCCTGTATTATATATACATACGTAAATTCTAAATTTAATGCACTTTTCTGCCAAAGCAATACTTGTATTCTTAACCTAATTTATAAAATCAATATTTGGTCCTTTCGTACTAAAATATTAAAATTTTCTAAAGATAGAAACCAACCTGGCTCACGCCGGTTTAAACTCAGATCATGTAAAATTTTAAAAGTCGAACAGACTTAACTTTTCAGCCCCTACACCAAAAGTTTATTTTAATCCAACATCGAGGTCGCAAACTAGTTTATCAATAAGAACTCTCCAAACCAATTACGCTGTTATCCCTAAGGTAATTTAGTCTTATAATCGCTATCAACGGATCATTAAAACACAAATTAGTGTAAAAATAAGAAAAAAAGTTTATTAAATTTTTCCATCACCCCAACAAAATAAATTATATAAAATCAAACAAATAAATCCAATAATCCAATCTCATAAAAATTATAAAATTCTATAGGGTCTTCTCGTCCCTTAAATTCATTTTAGCCTTCTTACTAAAAAATAAAATTCTAAAACCATTAAATTGAGACAGTAATTTTCTTGTCCAACCGTTCATACCAGCTTTCAATTAAAAAACTAATGATTATGCTACCTTTGCACGGTCAAAGTACCGCGGCCATTTAATTTAATCATTGGGCAGGCTAGACCTTAAATTATTAACAAAAGGCCATGTTTTTAATAAACAGGCAGAAAATAAATTTGCCGAATTACTTAACTAAACCTATCAATCCTAAATTTCTCTTACACATAAATATACTTATTACATCATTATTTCCTAAACTACAAAATTTCGTTCATTATTTTAATAAAAAACTTAAAATAAAACAAATCACTTCACTAAAAATCTTGATATAAAACACTACAAAAAATGAAAACTTCTATTCCTATTCAATTTTTAATCAATGAATTCTTATAAAACTTTATTTAAAAGCTTATCCCCTTAAATATTACTTAATTTAAAAATTAATTTTAAAATAAAACAATTTATTAAATTAGCCCAATTAAATTAATTTCTTAAAAAACTAGATATATTTAAAATCGACTAACGTCTAATAACAAAGAAAATATTATAAATAATTATTCAACATTAATATATATATATTCTTAGCTCTTATAAATTCGAGAAAACTTTATAAAAAACCTCTTTTTAATAAACCCTGATACAAAAGGTACCATAAATAAAATATTCTTCCAAACATTATCAACTATTCCCTCACTGTACTATTCAATTATAATTAAAACTATTATTTCTATCTATTACTTAAACAAATAACTACTTTTAAAAATTCATTATTAATAAAATTTTAAATTTCAAACTAAACTGAATTTCACAGTCAACTTTTTAATGTAAATAAAATGCTTTCTATAAAGCTTTAATTTGTCTTTCCAGGTACACCTTCCGGTACACCTACTGTGTTACGACTTATCCTATTTTATAATAGGAGCGACGGGCGATATGTGCATATTCTAGAGCTTTAATCAAACAAATTAAATTATTTATTTTACTGTCAAATCCAATTTATTGTAAGAATTTCACCTCTCAAACCATAAAAATACATTTATTGTAACCCATCTCTACTTATTTATCAACTGCACCTTGATCTGATTTAAATTAAAATTTTAAATATTGAATATTTCCCCTTTGAAAGATATTCAAATAACGACGATATACAAACTTAAAAAACAAGTTTAATTTATCGTGGATTATCAATTACAGGACAGGTTCCTCTGAACAGACTAAAACACCGCCAAATTTTTTAAATTTCAAGAATAACTAATACTTCTCAGGAGGAAAATTTTACTTTTCTAATAATAGGGTATCTAATCCTAGTCTATTACAAAAATCTAATAATTTTTCACTCAAATAACAAATTTTATTAATTATAAAATTTCACCTTATACAATTAACTTTAAATTTCTACAAATATGATAATTATCAACCGAACTAAATTTGGGGTATATCATGTTTAACCGCAACTGCTGGCACAAGATTTGTCTATACCATTATAAATATCTAATTCTAAGAATCCTTAATCATTAAATTTATTTACTGCACTAAACACCTATTTAAAAAAAAACTTACATGTAAAATTACCATTTACCAAACTATTAAGCTATAATAAAACTTTAAATTTTAGATATACTTTTGCAAACAAATCCCAACCCTTATATAATAGAATAAGTTTTATAAATTTAACTATGAATCCTTATCTAATAATAAATTATTGAAATATTTTTAAGCTAATTATTTAAATAAAATCTCCCCTACTAAATTATCAAACCTATTATAGTAAATTTTGAAATAAAAGTTGTCAAAACTAAATCCCATACCCAATAATTTTTATCCTACTAAATTATCAAATACATTTTTATAAACTTTATAATAATAACTACTGAAACTAAATCCCATACCCAACAATTTTTATCCTACTAAATTATCAAGTATATTTTAGTAAATTTTGTAATAAATTTTTGAAACTAAATTCCATACCCAATAATTTTTACCCTTCTAAATTGTCGGGCATATTATTATAAATTTTGAAATAATAGTTTACAAAACTAAATCCCATACCCAGAACTTTTTAACTCCTTGCGTTTTAGTATATCTTCAGTAAAACTACCTATTATAGTCAGTATCTAGTTTATAAAACTAGGCCCATACCTTAAACTTTAAATTAACCAAACACCCAAACTATAAAATTTTCCAGATTATAAACTTCCCAAAAAATAAATTATCTCAAGAATTGCCCAGGTTCCTGAGATTTTCTAGCTTTCCCCCCCAAAAATCTTCGCAAACTAAAAATTATATCAGGAATTGCCCAGGTTCCTGAAATTTTCTAGCTTTCCCCCCAAAATCTTCGCGAACTAAAAATTATATCAGGAATTGCCCAGGTTCCTGAGATTTTCTTACTCTCTCCCAAAATCTTCGCGAACTAGAAATTATCTCAAAAATTGCCCAGGTTCCTGAGATTTTCTAGCTCTCCCCCAAAATCTTCGCAAACTAAAAATTATATCAGGAATTGCCCAGGTTCCTGAGATTTTCTAGCTTTCCCCCAAAATCTTCGCGAACTAAAAATTATATCAGGAATTGCCCAGGTTCCTGAAATTTTCTAGCTCTCCCAAAATCTTCGCGAACTAAAAATTATCTCAAGAATTGCCCAGGTTCCTGAGATTTTCTAGCTTTCCCCCCAAAATCTTCGCGAACTAAAAATTATCTCAAAAATTGCCCAGGTTCCTGAAATTTTCTAGCTCTCCCAAAATCTTCGCGAACTAAAAATTATATCAGGAATTGCCCAGGTTCCTGAGATTTTCTAGTTCTCCCCCCAAAATCTTCGCGAACTAAAAATTATATCAGGAATTGCCCAGGTTCCTGAAATTTTCTAGCTTTCCCCCCAAAATCTTCGCAAACTAAAAATTATATCAGGAATTGCCCAGGTTCCTGAAATTTTCTAGCTCTCCCAAAATCTTCGCGAACTAAAAATTATATCAGGAATTGCCCAGGTTCCTGAGATTTTCTAGTTCTCCCCCCAAAATCTTCGCGAACTAAAAATTATATCAGGAATTGCCCAGGTTCCTGAAATTTTCTAGCTCTCCTCAAAAAAATAATCCCAAAATTGAAAATTTTATAAAAAATAATTTAAACCTGTGAAATTTCCTGATCTCCATTTCAATTTTCAAAATTTTTAAAATAAGGAATAAGAAATTTTTAAAAATTCTTAAAAAATTTGAAAAAATTTCAAAAATTTTTGTAAAAAAAACTTCCTTCGGAAAACTCTAACCAAATTTTTTATTAACTTTTTAATCTTCTCCCTAAGAAAATTCCAATCGCTCATAATTTTTCTTGATTTTTTCAAAAATTTTTCCAAATTTTTTCAAAAATTTCAAATTTTTACCCTTACGAAACACTAACTTTAACCTTTTTCTCATACTAAAATAAAACTTTCTTGTTATTTTTATTTTTCCTAACCAACAGAGAAATTATCAAACTCACTTAAAAAATTATACCCGATCTCCCCCAAAATCTACTTCCTGAAAAACCTCTAAAATCAAAAATCCTGCCGAAATCGCCGTATAAGAGGTTTTAAATTACATGTACTGATAATTCCATAATAATATTACTTTGAACATCATGGTATAATGATTAACTTAGAGTGCTTTATTTATTCAATAAGACATATATAACTAATAATGAAAGAAGTTTTTTTTTTTTTTTTAAAATTTTCAATTTTAAGTGAAAATATTTTTTATGATTATATAAAGATTTACGATTAACGATAAATTAAATACAACCATTTATAAGCATATATTCCTATTTTACTAAATATTAATATATATATATATATCTATAAATATATTATTGATTTATATATTCTATAAATGATAACTTACATATTAGATTAAATAGTTATATATCCTTTCTTAAGGATTTTTTTTCTTATATTTGCCCATAAACAACTGTATATAGATAGATCCGTATATCCCTATTAAACAAGTGTACATTTATAGAGTTTAAATTTTTGTATTCTTATGTATCCTCCAAAAACTAATACTTACATGAATACAATATTATATTGTTATTATTAAACTCTTATTTATATATATATATATATTGATGATTAATTCAAAAATCATTTATATACGATTTTTTTTCATCTGGATTTTCCCAAAAAAACCAGTAATTGGTTTGAGTTTTCCTTAAGATAATAAAAAATAGGGTAAAAATTTTTCCAAAAAAACGTGTAAAAAATGTGCAAAATTTTACACTTTTTTGCATTTTTTTGCACTTTTTTTAGCCTCTGACCCTCTGGACCTCAACGATTTAGGTTAGTGAGAGCGAAAAAGGGAATGTATATTTCGCGATTTTTTTTTGAAATTTTTTTTCACGACCGTTTATAATCTTTTTTTGTCCAAAAACCCCCCATTTTTGCATATTTGTTTATAATTATAAATATTACAATAAAGTAATTTGTACACTTTGAGAAAAAAGAATAAATTTATATTACTTAAAACCAAAATTTCTTAATTTTTTGCATTTTTTCAAAAAAAATTGAATTTTCCAAAAAAAATTGTAAAATTTTATTTTTGAGTTTTTTAGCTATCTCAGAAAATCTGAACAGTGAATAAAAAATAGGTAAAAATTAAAAAATTTACAAAAATTCTTCTTTTTTTTAAAAATTTTTAAAATCCGTGAACTAATTCCTCAACCACACCTCTGTAATTTTTTTTTAGAAAAAAAAAAAAAGGGGGAGGGAAGGGAAAACTCAGATCTTCTCTTTGAAATGGGAAGATAAGCAACATACATCCACAATTATACCATGATGTTCAAGGTAACGCTGATATCATAACTGGTACCCAAGAGTCAGCTAGAATTTCTTCAAAATTTTGCCTATATAAAAAATTTTGACCAAACTTCATCTATAAA